GAAATAATAGTAACTTGGTCCCGTGCATCTACCATTATACCCACAATGATCGGCCATACAATTGCTATTCATAATGGTAAGGAGCATTTACCTATTTATATAACAGATCGTATGGTAGGTCACAAATTGGGAGAATTTGTACCTACTTTAAATTTCCGAGGACATGCAAAAAGTGATAATAAATCTCGTCGTTAATCTCATCTTAAAAAAATCTGGATAGATACTTATGATTCATTAGTAGGAGAGAAACCTTATGTCAAATTTTTTAAATAGGATACTAAACAGGAAAAAAACGGAAGACTACCCTCCTCTGCGTCCGCTAGGTAGCATACGGAAGAAAAAAACGGAAGTATACGCGTTAGGTCGACATATATCTATATCTGCAGACAAAGCAAGAAGAGTAATTGATCAAATTCGCGGACGTTCCTATGAGGAAACACTTATGATACTAGAACTCATGCCCTATAGAGCATGTTATCCAATTTTTAAATTGGTTTATTCTGCCGCAACAAATGCTGGTTCCATTCTGGGTTCCGACGAAGCCAATTTAATAATTAGTAAAGCTGAGGTTAACGAAGGTACTACCGCGAAGAAATTCAAACCTCGAGCTCGAGGACGTAGCTATGCGATAAAAAGAACTACCTGCCATATAACTATTGTAGTGAAAGATATATCTTTAGATGAATATGAATTTGTATCACTATATTCGTTAAAAAAACCTAGATGGAAAAAGACAACTATGGTATATCACGATATGTATAGTAGTGGGGTAGTATGGGACAAAAAATAAATCCACTTGGTTTCAGACTTGGTACAACCCAAAGTCATCATTCTCTTTGGTTTGCACAACCAAAAAATTATTCTGAGGGTCTACAAGAAGATCAAAAAATAAGAGATTTTATAAAAAATTATGTACAAAAAAATATGAGAATATCCTCCGGCGCCGAGGGAATTGCACGTATAGAGATTCAAAAAAGAATCGATTTGATCCAGGTCATAATCTTTATGGGATTCCCAAAGTTATTAATCGAAAGTAAACCGCAAGGAATCGAAGAATTACAGATGAATCTACAAAAAGAATTTCATTATGTGAACCGAAAACTTAACATTGCTATCACAAGAATTGCAAAACCTTACGGAAATCCTAATATTCTTGCGGAATTTATAGCCGGACAATTAAAGAATAGAGTTTCATTTCGAAAAGCAATGAAAAAGGCTATTGAATTAACTGAACAAGCAGATACAAAAGGAATTCAAGTACAAATTGCAGGTCGTATCGACGGAAAAGAAATTGCACGTGTCGAATGGATCAGAGAGGGTAGAGTTCCCCTACAAACTATTCGAGCTAAAATTGATTATTGTTGCTATACAGTTCGGACTATCTATGGGGTATTAGGCATCAAAATTTGGATTTTTATAGACAAGGAAGAAGAATAAGAAAACTTTAATTCTTTTTCTGGCCAATCAACGCAAGCAATTCTAATTCTTAATTCTATAGGGTTGAATAAAAATTCAATTGAACTTTTCATATAATTGCTATGCTTAGTGTGTGACTCGTTGGTTTTTTTAGGGTTAGGATTAAAAAAAGACCAGCCCGGTAGTATGAAAACCAACTCATCACCTCGTATTATCTGGATCTAAAGAACCAGTCAAGATATGAGAAATCGATCATATCTTTGTAGCAACTGAATTTTTTTTGAATAAACTTGAATTCTAAGTTGAAAGCAAAATACAGAAGAAAGGTGTGGATAAATGGAAGGATGAGAGAAAGAAAGAAAAAGAATATCAATGATATAGAATTCCAATATGTAAGGTCTATGAGTCATCTCATAAAAGACAGTGTAATAAAGCATCAATACTAATTGATTCATCCATAATGAAACATTAAATGAATCCTTCTTATAGTTATAGAAGAAAAAAATCAAGAGCTTCGAGCCAATAAAGACTAAGAAGGTTGACTCAAGAATAAATTAGATTATGAGCTCCGTTGTAGAATTCTGACCTAACCATTAAATACGAAGCGGTGGGAACGATGTAACCTGTGAATGCAAAAGATTTTATTAAACAAATGAATCTTACTGATTCACTAGTCGGGATGGCGAAATGAACCGGAAATCAATTCATCTATTCTGAGAAGTCATGAGCAAGTGCTACGACTGAAATAGAGATTGCAAGAGTAAATATTCGCCCGCGAAAACTTTCTTTTTTTTTGGATAAAGGACAAAAAAAAAGAAAGATTTATTAGCACATTAAAAACATTTTTTTTTATAAAAATGTTCTAATATCTACTAATATCTTATCTATTCAAATTAATTGAAATTCCATTTTGAATCTTTTTAGTCGCGAGGAGCTGGATGAGAAGAAACTCTCACGTCCAGTTCTGTAGTAGAGATGGAATTCTGAAACAACCATCAACTATAACCCCAAAAGAACTAGATTCCGTAAACAACATAGAGGAAGAATGAAGGGAATATCTTATCGAGGTAATCATATTTGTTTCGGTAAATATGCTCTTCAGGCACTTGAACCTGCTTGGATCACATCTAGACAAATCGAAGCAGGTCGACGAGCAATGACACGAAATGCACGCCGTGGTGGAAAAATATGGGTCCGTATATTTCCAGACAAACCAGTTACAGTAAGACCTGCTGAAACACGTATGGGTTCGGGGAAAGGATCCCCTGAATATTGGGTAGCTGTTGTTAAACCGGGGCGAATACTATATGAAATGGGTGGAGTAACCGAAAATATAGCTAGAAGGGCTATTTTAATAGCAGCATCTAAAATGCCTATACGAACTCAATTTATTATTTCGGGATAAAAATGTAGAACCGACAGAGATGAATCTTAGGGATGAAACAAAAACGCAGGTTTCTTTTTTTGGACAAACAATATTTCTTTTATTTTCTTCATCCTTTGCATTGGAAGAATAAACAAAAAATTTGATATGATTCAACCTCAGACCCATTTAAATGTAGCGGATAACAGCGGGGCTCGAGAATTGATGTGTATTCGAATCATAGGAGCTAGTAATCGTCGATATGCTCATATTGGTGACGTTATTGTTGCTGTGATTAAAGAAGCAGTACCAAATATGCCCCTAGAAAAATCAGAAGTAGTGAGAGCTGTAATTGTTCGTACCTGTAAAGAACTAAAACGTGACAGCGGTATGATAATACGATATGATGACAATGCTGCAGTTGTGATTGATCAAGAAGGAAATCCAAAAGGAACTCGAATTTTTGGGGCAATCCCCCGTGAATTGAGACAATTGAATTTTACTAAAATAGTTTCATTAGCTCCCGAGGTATTATAAAATAAAATGAGATCGTGATATCTTTGGGGTATTTGAAAGAAATAGATTAAGAACTAGATTAATTCGTAGATTGTGTCTCACGCATATACCTTGCAAAATTCCTATTCATAAATCAATAAAAAAAAAAAAAAAAAAAGAAAAACATGTTGATTATATCCAATTTTGAGACACCAATAATTTTAGTTCATCATGGGTAGAGACACTATTGCTGAGATAATAACCTCTATACGAAATGCTGATATGGATAGAAAAAGAGTTGTTCGCATAGCATCTACTAATATTACCGAAAATATTGTTAAAATACTTTTCCGAGAGGGTTTTATCGAAAACGTCAGAAAACATCGAGAAAAAAACAAATATTTTTTAGTTTTAACCCTTCGACATAGAAGGAATGGGAAAAGACCCTATAAAAATTTTTTAAATTTAAAACGGATCAGTAGACCCGGTTTACGAATCTATTCTAACTCTCAACGAATTCCTAGAATTTTAGGTGGGATGGGAATTGTAATTCTTTCTACTTCTCGGGGTATAATGACAGACCGGGAGGCTCGACTAGAACGAATCGGTGGAGAAATTTTGTGTTATATATGGTAATCCATTTAATATCCAAATGGGATCCGAAACCTCTTCCTATTTGTAAAAAAAAAAAGAAAAGGGGTGAGTTGTCTAATATCGTCTTTCCTCCATTAATTGATACTTCAGGGGGGCTTTACCTGAAATGAAAGAACAAAAATGGATTCATGAAGGTTTAATTACTGAATCGCTTCCCAATGGCATGTTCCGAGTTCGGTTAGATAATGAAGATCTGATTCTAGGTTACGTTTCAGGAAAGATCCGACGTAGTTTTATACGGATACTGCCAGGAGATAAAGTCAAAATTGAAGTAAGTCGTTATGATTCAACCAGAGGACGTATAATTTATCGACTCCGAAACAAGGATTCGAAAGATTAGGTCATTTTTATTCGATACGATTCGAGATGCAAAATTTCAAGAAACTTATTTTCTACCAAAAAAGAATTAAGATAAGGAATGACAAATATGAAAATAAGAGCTTCCGTTCGAAAAATTTGTGAAAAATGTCGACTAATCCGTAGGCGGGGGCGCATTATAGTAATTTGTTCCAACCCGAGACATAAACAAAGACAAGGATAATCAGACCCGCTAAAGGGCTCAATGTACAAATAAGAAATCTGTTTTGACATAAAATGGATATATCCATATATTTCTGACTCATATTTATGAGATGATACAATATGGCAAAAGCTATACCGAGAACTGGTTCACGTAGGAATGTACGTATTGGTTCACGTAAGAGTGCACGTAGAATACCAAAGGGAGTTATTCATGTTCAAGCAAGTTTCAATAATACCATAGTCACAGTTACAGATGTGCGGGGGCGGGTGGTTTCCTGGTCCTCGGCCGGTACTTGTGGATTCAAGGGTACGAGAAGAGGGACACCCTTTGCCGCTCAAACTGCCGCAGCAAATGCTATTCGTACAGTAGTCGATCAAGGTATGCAACGAGCCGAAGTCATGATAAAAGGTCCCGGTCTCGGAAGAGACGCAGCATTACGAGCTATTCGTAGAAGTGGTATACTATTAACTTTCGTACGGGATGTAACCCCTATGCCACATAATGGCTGTAGACCTCCGAAAAAAAGACGTGTGTAGAAAGTGAAGAAAT